TCGCTTTATAAGTGATCCTGAGATACCGAAACTTTTTGAGGCGATGCGCCTTGAAGCAGATAGACGTTATCGGGAGGGTTACTCTGGTGCTCCTGACGATGAAGTTACTGAGGAGATTCGCCTTCTACTATATAAATATTTTCCGAAGGATGACCCTGACGCTACAAAAGATCGTGAGAAGATAAAAGCATTTTTTGAGGAGGCTAACTATCATATAGAGAAATATTTCAATGGCCCTTGCTTTGGAGGTGGTTTTAGGGGTTTCGGAGGTGGTCTTAGGGATAGGGATAGGGAGAAAGATGTTGCTATGATTCGCGCTGTACTAAATAAACATTTTCCGAAGGGTGACCCTGGCGCTAAAAAAGATCGTGAGAATAAAAACACATTTTCTGGGGAGGCTAACTATATAGTAGAGAGATATCCGAAGGACCCTAGCTATGGAGGTGATCCTCAGGAGGATAACCCTGACTATGGAAGTGATACGGATGGCCCTGACTATGGAAGTGATACGGATGGCCCTGACTATGGAAGTGATACGGATGGCCCTGACTATGGAAGTGATACGGATGGACCTGACTATGGAAGTGATCCGGATGGCCACTTCTATGGAAGTGATCCGGATGATCACTTCTATGAAAGTGATCCGGAGGATTACCTTCAAAAAAAAAGAAATCCTGGGGGGGATTACCTTCAAATAGATAGATATCCTGAGGAGACTTGCCTTAAAATAGAAAGAGATCCTCAGAAGATAGATAGATATATTGAGGAGCCTTACCTTGACTCTGGAAGTAATCCTCAGGAGGATGACCCTGACTCTGGAAGTGATCCTCAGGAGGATGACCCTGACTATGGAAGTGATCCTCAGGAGGATAACCCTGACTATGGAAGTGATCCTCAGGAGGATAACCCTGACTATGGAAGTGATCCGGATGGCCCTGACTATGGAAGTGATCCTCAGGAGGATAACCCTGACTATGGAAGTGATCCTCAGGAGGATAACCCTGACTCTGGAAGTCATCCTAATCCTAGGAAGAATTACACTCACAAATACAAGCATTTGTGGCTTATGTGCGATGAGTGTTATACATTAAATTATAGGAGATTTTTGAACGAAAAATTGTATATTTGTGAAGGATGTGGATTTCATTTGAAAATGAATAGTTCAGAGAGACTCAAACTTTTGATCGATCCGGATACTTGGGATCCTATGAATGAAAAGATGGCCTCTCTGGATCCCATTGAATTTCATTCGGAGGAGGATCCTTATATAGATCGTATCAATTCTTATCAAAAAAAGACAGGATTAACTGAAGCTATTCAAACCGGTCTAGGCCAATTAAATGGTATTCCCATAGCAATGGGGGTTATGGAGTTTGGGTTTATGGGGGGTAGTATGGGATCCGTAGTCGGGGAGAAAATAACCCGTTTGGTTGAGTATGCCACTAATAAATCTCTACCTCTTATTATAGTGTGTGCTTCCGGGGGGGCACGCATGCAAGAAGGAAGTTTGAGCTTGATGCAAATGGCTAAAATATCTTCTTGTTTATATGATTTTCAAACAAATAAAAAGTTATTCTATGTATCAATCCTTACATCTCCTACTACCGGTGGGGTGACAGCCAGTTTTGGTATGTTGGGGGATGTCATTGTTGCCGAACCCGATGCCTATATTGCATTTGCGGGTAAAAGGGTAATTGAACTAACATTGAATAAAGAAGTACCTGAAGGTTCACAAGAGACGGAATATTTATTCGAGAAGGGGTTATTCGATCTAGTCGTACCACGTAAGGATTTAAAAAGTATTCTGACTAAGTTATTTGGGTCCCACGGTTTCTTTCCTTTTACTTTGAATCAAAATCACTCGAGTATAACAGAACATTAAGTTCAATTATTTTATTTGTAGCAAACAAGTAGTTAGTTTATTGGACTCCAAGTAAAAATAAGACAATTGGAATTTTCTTTGTTGACAGATAGAGAAAGATAGATATAGAGTTTTCTATCTTTCTCTATCTCTTGAGAATCTCATTTTGACTAAGAATCCCTGTTGGATCGGATTCTGACGAATCCTTCGATAATTTGTAGGAAACTTTTTCTTTATTAAATGAAAATTGGGAGACAAGAGCAAAAGACGAGGAAAAGATAAAGAATGATAAGAAAGGTGATTATCATACATATTTGTCATGTAGAAAGATGAATAAGTCCAGTATATACTCTCTTAGATATATACTTAGATCTACACTAATTCGAATTCCAATTTATTAAATACTTATTAATAAGTTTATTAATAAATGGAATTATTAATTAAGAATATTAATAAGAATTTCATAATTACAATAATTAATTATAATTATTATAAGATATCTTTCTAAATAATAATAACAGGTATAAATAGTCAATCGGGGTACCCATTCTATGACAACTTTCAACTTTCCCTCTGTTTTTGTGCCTTTGGTGGGCCTAGTATTTCCGGCAATTGCAATGGCTTCTTTATCTCTTCATGTTCAAAAAAATAAGATTGTTTAGATCCGGTAGGACAAAATCTCATCCATTTTTTTTTTTCAAAACTTAGACTCGTATCATAACACAGATATCTATTTAGTGGAATATGATATAACATATGGCTTCTGTCGAAGATTAAAGGAATCTTATGCCTGCAGAAACATGGGTAAATAAATTCTAGTTATTTTCAAAAAGATCAGGATTGCCGGATGGCCGAAATAAAAAGTCGGCGTATCTATATGTATGTCGATATCTATAGTGGGATCATACGAGAAAGGGTATGTTATTATTTTAGATCTAACCAATTTGATGAATTAATCCTAAAGGTTCACATCAACCTAGTGCTAGTTGATGAGAGTGACTTCGGAAACAAAAAGAGTCAAGTCAAATGAATTTGGGGTATTCTCTCAATTGCAATAAAATGCAACCGGATCAAGTATGAGTTGTCGATCAGAACATATATGGATAGAACCTATAACGGGGTCTCGAAAAACAAGTAATTTCTGCTGGGCCATTATCCTTTTTTTAGGTTCATTAGGATTCTTATTGGTTGGAACTTCCAGTTATTTTGGTAGAAATTTCACATCTTTATTTCCGTCTCAGCAAATCGTTTTTTTTCCACAAGGGCTCGTGATGTCTTTCTATGGGATCGCAGGTCTCTTTATTAGTTCCTATTTGTGGTGCACAATTTCGTGGAATGTAGGTAGTGGTTATGATCGATTCGATAGAAAAGAAGGAATAGTGTGTATTTTTCGTTGGGGATTTCCTGGAAAAAATCGTCGCATCTGCCTCCGATTCTTTATAAAGGATATTCAGTCCATCAGAATAGAAGTTAAAGAGGGTCTTTATGCTTGTCGTGTCCTTTATATGGACATCAGAGGTCAGGGGGCCATTCCTTTGACTCGTACTGATGAGAATTTGACTCCACGGGAAATTGAACAAAAAGCTGCTGAATTGGCCTATTTTTTGCGTGTACCAATTGAAGTATTTTGAGAAATGGGCTGAAGAATGAATGCTTTCAGGGAAAAAACTCAGGAATCCCCTTTCTTTTTTCTATAACATAACTTAACTGAAGTTTCTTCAGAACGATCACTCGAGCCAAAGCAGACATACGCATAAAAGACTAGAAAACCTTCTCTGGTCTTTTATGTGTATTGAAACCTACATACCTCAATTCACTAACAAAATAAGTAACAAACAAATTGAAATAATAGATTCATCTCATATATAAAACCCTTTCGAAAGCAAAAAAAAAAAAATGGATTTTTTTTATTTAAGTCCAAGATTTGTTGGAATTGAGACTTTAAATTCAGATAGATCATATCTTGTAAATTATTTCGTTTTTGTCAATCGACATTTCTTTTTATACTTTCTTTTGTGCTCCTTAATGACCAAAGAGTTGGATTTCTTATAACTTATAATGAGAACTAACCAATTTCTGTCTTGGTTTGCCGCGCATTTTTCATCATCACAATATTTTTAAGAAATTCCTATCAATTATTCTATTCCTGACTACTCATAGTCAGTGAAATTTTTTTGAAATACTGGATATTTTGATAGAATCATAGAAAAGGAGTTCTGTCGTCTCAACACCTTAATCATACTCATTACTTAAAGTGGTTCTTTCGGGCATTCATCGAAAGGAGATACTTGCTTCGAATTTGAACAATTGGGATATCTGGAAACAATATTTTTTGATTCTTTCTTTTATTTTATTATTTCTTCATTCGAATTCGAAGTGAATTTTGAGTCTATTTCTATTTCTGTATTATTTCTAGATTCAAAGACTCACCGTGAAATCACAAATAAAAAACAGTGAATAGATTCATTGGCTCGATACCTTGTAATAGAACTCATGCGTGAGAGAAATATTAGATCTCATAGCATAGAGTCGACGAACGAGGTGGGTTCATTACCAATTCACAGATGAAAAAATGGCAAAAAAGAAAACGTTCACTCCTCTTTTATATCTTGCATCTCTTGTCTTTTTGCCCTGGTGGATTTCTCTCTCAGTTAATAAAAGTTTGGAATCTTGGGTTACTAATTGGTGGAATACTAGGCAATCCGAAATCTTTTTGAATGATAGTCAAGAAAAGAGTATTCTAGAAAAATTCATAGAATTAGAGGAACTCGCCCTCTTGGACGAAATGATCAAGGAATACTCGGAGACACATCTACAAAACCTTCGTATAGGAATCCACAAAGAAACGATCCAATTAATCAAGATACACAACGAAGATCATATCCATATGATTTTGCACTTCTCGACAAATATAATCTGTTTCATTATTCTAAGCGGTTATTCTATTTTGGGTACTGAAGAACTTGTTATTCTTAACTCTTGGGCTCAGGAATTCCTATATAACTTAAGTGACACAATAAAAGCTTTTTCTATTCTTTTAGTAGTCGATTTTTGGGTCGGATTCCATTCGCCCCATGTTTGGGAACTAATGATTGGCTCTGTCTACAAAGATTTTGGATTTGTTCATAATGATCAAATT